ATTTTTCCATAGAAATGTGTTCGCTCAAGAAAGACTCCAGAAGATATTGATCGTAAATAAGAAGACTGTTTACGAAGAAACAGGAATAGATATTCGCATTCATATACATAAGAATTATGTAGGAACCAAAAGAATCTTTTCTTTTTTTTTGAAAAGACGTAAATGGATTTCTTTGAAGTAATGATACTATTCAAATTATGATATTCGTGGAAAAACAATCGCAATAAATGCAAAGAAGGAACATCTTTGATCCAGCATTGAAGGATTTGAACCAAGATTTCCAGATGGATGGGGTGGGGTATTAGTAGATCTGACACATAATTTAAATGTGATAATTTATCCTCTAAAAAGGGAAATATTGAATGAATAGATCGTAAATTCTGAGATTTTGGTATTCTTTTTTCTTCAAGGGAAGATACTAATCGCGACGAGAATGGAATTTCCAGAATGACTCCAAAACCTTCTGATACCATTTGAGAAGAAAAATGAGAAGAAAAAGAATTCTTGTGCCCCCAAAAACCATTTTCCTTTTGGTTAGAATCATTCACCGAAGAAATCAAAGATTTCTGTTGATACATTCGAGTAATTAAACGTTTCACAAGTACTAAACTAGATTTATTGTCATAACCAAGAATTTCCACAGGTTCGTAAAAAAGAAAACTATTAAAGCTATGATAATGAGCAAGTGAGTAAATATACTCCTGAAGGAGTAGTGGATATAGGAAGTTTTGTTGCCGAAATCTATCTTTTTTCAATCTAAATATCCTTGTAATTCTGCCATTTAAATACATTTCTACTGTAACCAAAAAAGGAAGGCACTTCTTGTGTTATGAAATGATACATAGTGCAATATGGTCAGAACGGCGTATGCATATATTGTATGTAGTATATTGTTTCTTTTATACTAAAATACTAAAATAGTATAACTTCTAACTAGAATAAACTATAACTATAAGAAACTATAATAATATATAAGAATAATAAGATTCTTCTTATTCTAATTATTTTCTATTATTATAAGAGATAATTAGAATAATATAGTCTAGTATTATAATATACTATGCACTGTCTATACTTTTACTTTCAATAATCTAGAATATAGACTTTTATACATGTAAAAAAAATAATGATAATATAATTAAAGTAAAAGATTATATAAAAGTAAGAACAAATAAAGAATATATACCCCGGAGACAGAGAGCCCAATCTACAGATCTTTTTTCTTTCCCTTTCTTTCTATCCAATTTTGGTTTCTTTTACTTGTTAATATAAGTAGAATAACAATAAAAGAAAGAAATAAAATAACAATAAGAAAAAGGAGTAAAAATCTTTTATTTTTGCAACCCAATCACTCTTTTGACTTTGGAAAAAAAAAATATCTTTTTTATCACTATACTATTTCTTCTACACATCCGTCTTCAATCCACAATAAAGAATAATTAGGATTAATAAAAAAAAGAATCAATGGTCCACTCACAATTCACAAGAGAACCTTTCCCCACATCGGGCACTAATCTATTTTTAACGCATAACTAGTAATTTGATCGGGTAATCATTCAAATTAAGAAGGGAAGCTCGTTACTTTTTTGTCTTACTCGAATTGGAGCCATAAGGCTCTATCCATTTATTCACTAGACCCAAAATACTTTACCAATTGTTATCAAAAGAAAAACTCTCGTTCTATTTCTATTATGAGTACTAGAAATCTTCTTTTTCTATGATTTTATTATTCTTTTTACGACATGCTTTTTTTTCCATTCATTACCTTTCAGGATCAGTCGCAATCTTATAAACTCTACCAATAGTCTAGACGAATTCCTTCATCCAAATGTGTAAAAGATCATAGTCGCAATTAAAAGCCGAGTACTCTACCGTTGAGTTAGCAACCCGGATCAATATGAAATGTAGATATGATCGAAATAAAAAAATACAGTAAACTCATTCATTTTACTAAAGTGAAGGAAAGAGCCGATAGGGAATGGGGATAAAAAGATCTATTTATATACGATCAAATTATATTTTATACGATCAAATTATATTTGTTTGATACGCCATTGTCAATATGAATGGACTTTTTTATCAAACAAATTTCAAGAAATTATATAGAAATTTGTATTGGATTAGCATAATATTAAAGAATAAAACTTTGAGCGGAAAAAAATAAGGAAAAGGTAAAGATAGCAAAAATAGCGGCTTTATTTAATCAAAAAAAGAAAGGTACAATACAAATACAAGAAGAAAGATTACCCCCCTTGTTTGGGGGGTTCCACAAAAAGAAGAAAGAAAAAGAAGAATAAAATAAGTATGAATAGAACAAGAAAAGAAAAAACTTGGAATAAAGATTTACACAAAGATAGGTACTAGTTACCCTATCCTTTTTTTATTCATGATTCTTGTTTTTCCTTTCTTTTTTTATCAAAAGAAACTCGAAATTCTTTAAAGAATTCTGCCTTCCTTAAAATATCATAAACAGTTCCTGTGGGTTGAGCACCTTTTTCAAGGAAATATAAAATAGCAGGAACATTTGAATAAGTTTGATTTTTTATCGGATCATAAAAACCCACTTTTCGAAGATCTCTTCCTTCTCTTCGGGATCGAACATCAATTGCAACGATTCGATAGATGGCTCATTGGGATAGATGTAGATAAAAGATGCCCCCCTAGAAACGTATAGGAGGTTTTCTCCTCATACGGCTCAAGAAAAAATGATTATAATTTCTAGAATTTCTCTATCTATATAGATAGATAGCAAAGAAAAATGGATCCATAAAGAATTAGACTGTAATTTGAGCCTTTTTTTCCTTCTTTACAGAAAAAGAAATTTCATTTGTACTCCTAACTCAAGTTGGGTAGTTTTGAAAGAGTTCAAAAGGAAATCCTTAGAATTTCTTGAGCTGTCTCTAACTTCTTTTTTTGTCTCCTTTCGTATATATATATATATTTTACTCATTCTGATCCAATTGTCGAGACAAGTGAAAATAGTGTTTCCTTGTTCCGGAATTTGTTGTCTTTGCTTTGCGCTTTGTGAAATCATTGGGTTTAGACATTACTTCGGTGATCCTTACTCCTTTTCAAAAAAGCAGCAACATACCTTTTTTTTTTTGTTCTTTCTATGGAAAGAAAATGAAAAAATCATACGAAAGATTGATTCCTTTGTGATACACTCTTGATTGAAACAGTTTGAAAATTTCGACAAATTTGATTTTTTCATTTCAAACTTGTTCATTTTTGAACCTCTCCATTTATCTATATTTAGATATTGATGATATATTTACAAAGTTGGTCTAACTTATTGATTGTCACTAACCCTAGATTCTTCCCCCGATAAATGAATCAATCATTTTTGCTCGAGCTCCATCATATGCTATACCTTTAATATACCACTTTAATATACCATTAGTATCTTTATTTAGTTATTTAGCAACCCAAGACAAATTAAATTAGGTTCCTAGCAGAACAAATTATGTCGAGACAAGAGCATCTTCATTCGTATAGAAAGAGAAGATGGTGGATGTCAAAATCCACAGCCAATCATGTCCTTCAAGTCGCACGTTGCTTTCTACCACATCGTTTCAAACGAAGTTTTACCATAACATCCCTCTCATTTTATTTTAATTTGGAACCGTATGCAATTGATTCAATATGGAATCATGAATAGTCATTGGCTGAACCAATTGATACATAATAATCTACACTTATAGATAAGTGTTATCCGGAAAGGATTTCACTTAAAAATACCACATAATTTTCTTATAAGAATAATATCACATGAAAAAAAACAAATCAGTTTTAAGCAAACTTATTTACATCTTCAACAGATCTTTCGGGATTGTCCATAATAAAACTCTTTTTATTAAAAAAGAAATTAGAAACCTCAAAAAAAGCCTTTGACTTTACTTTCATTCAAATGAAAAAAAATACCCATGAATGGATAAAAGTTTTTAGCCACTTTAACTAAATTTAACTAAATGTTTAACTAAATACTAAATATTTCATTATTAGAATAATAAGATAATCTGAATGAAATAATAAGATAATATTAATAAGAAAAATATACAAAATAAAAATATACAATTACATACAATAATTATAATACAATAATTATATATTTATATTATATTTATATTATATTTATAATTATATTTATTTTCTTTCTATTTTCTTTCTATTTTATACTCTTATGTAAAATATGTAATATATTCTAATGTTAATTAGAATGTTATATTCTAATTAGAATCTCATTTTATAATTATGAATATTTTTATAAATATTTTCTCATTTTTTTCTTTATGAAATATGATTTTTCTAATATTATGATTTACTTATTATTTACCATCTCCAATTAAATCTTATTTTCATTTAATTGAAAACAGAGAGATAGTTTGAGAATAAAGTTTCTTTGTTTTCATTATTATGGAGTAGAAAAAATCTCGTGTAAGGTAAGATCAAAAAGAAAATAAGAATCCTTGGATTCTTATCTTTTCGCATCCATCTACATCATATAAAAAAATAATCGTTAACAAAAGTAATCACGAATATTTATATTTAAGAATAAAATACTTTAGTAAAAAAAAGATATGATTTTAAGAATGATTCTTAGAATTCAGATTGGATAACATTGTATCCAACATTAAACAGAAAATTGTTGAATTAAATTTTCAATTTCAATAGAGAAGAATCTTTCGTTTCTAATGCAAACGATCTGGGACGGAAGGATTCGAACCTCCGAGTAACGGGACCAAAACCCGTTGCCTTACCGCTTGGCCACGCCCCATTTTGATTTGGTCTAAGAAAAAATAAGATAAATATTGGTTATTCGTCAATAACCAACCAAAAGAAATATAGGACATGTTGTCGCTAGGATTCAACACAATAGATATAGAATCAAAAAGATGAATTGATCATTACTTAGAATTCAATTAAGATATTGTATGAAAATAGAATTCCTTGTATTCTTATTTGATTGGAGAATGTAAGGAAGGATTCTTGATTGGGGAGAAGTCAAAGAAAAATAAGAATTTTTTTCTTTTATCTGCATCTGCCTTTTTATTTGAAAATTTTCCTCAGAAAAACAACTCAATCCAATCTGATAATTTATTATCATTTCAATTTAATTTGAATCTTTAAGAACAAGAAAAGAATATTTGTTATGTTTAATATCTTTAGTTTAATCTGTATCTGTCTTAATTATAACCTTTATTCGAGTAGTTTTTTCTTCGCCAAATTGCCTGAGGCTTATGCCTTTTTCAATCCAATTGTAGACGTTATGCCGGTTATCCCTTTACTCTTTTTTCTATTAGCCTTTGTTTGGCAAGCTGCTGTAAGTTTTCGATAAAAATGAAATCTCTATTCAATTCATAATTTCTTCGATAAAAAAAAATGATATTTTTATTCTGAAAATCAATAAGATCATAAATAAGATTCAGATAAGTCTGGACATTAGGAACCCTCGATTCAAAAAGTGAAATTCTGGTATTTTCTATTTTATATTGAAATTGAATTTGAATAAGGGAGGGGGGTGATGATCTTTCTCTTTAATCAGCTAATCAGCTTATTTCTTCTTTTGTTCTGACCTTTCCTTTATAAAATCCCATACAATACCTAATTATAGATATGGATATGACAAGAAATTTTTGATAACGAAAAAATACGAATCTTATTACATTAGAAAGAAATTCGTGAAAAGAAATTTCAAAAAAACTTCCTTTTTTTTTCATCTTTAGAGCGTCATATCAAAATAGTGTATAGTGTGTGTCGTAAAATAGGTGATCTATTTCCTTAAAAAAAAATGATCTTATCTTATCTTGGAGATTTGTAATGCTTACTCTTAAACTATCCGTTTACACAGTAGTAATATTCTTTGTTTCTCTCTTCATCTTCGGATTCTTATCTAATGATCCGGGGCGTAATCCCGGGCGTGAAGAATAAAAAAAGATATGAGATTTGTTTTTACTTTTTCCTTAATTTTTTCATAGGTAAATGTATAAATAAATGGAATAGATACTAGATAAAGATAAAAGATTCATAAAAGAAAATAATCGAAATTTATTTAAATTCTAAAATCTCAAGTGATCAGGGGGTCGGAGAGAGAGGGATTCGAACCCTCGGTACGAATAATTCGTACAACGGATTAGCAATCCGACGCTTTAGTCCACTCAGCCATCTCTCCCCATTCAAAATTGAAAATTTATCTTTCACACGTGAAGTCAAGATTGAGAACAATTTTTATTTTCCTTCAATGATTCGAAACAGATTTATCCAATAGAAAGAATACCTTACTTCTTTTATTTTGTACAAAAGGTTCATTTCCCCGGCCTGGTTAAGTATAAGTACTGGCCGGGCCAGTACTGCTTTTGTTCCGACGAATAAAAATTGTTATTGAAAAAGGAAGAGTAATTTTTATTCCCATTCCTAATTATTAGAAATTATATAAGATTCTAATAGATAGATTATTTTAGAAATTCTTTAAAAAATTATCTAGATCTAGATTAATGATTAATATAGAATATTCTATATATTCTATATTGACTATATTGAAATTGAAATATTCAATATTAGAGATTCTATATCTATTCTTAGTAATTATATATCTATTCTTAGTATATTTTATCTTAGTATATTTTAGTATATTATATATTAGAATATATTATAGTACCTTATATAGTAATTCTAGTAAATTAGAGTATAAATGATGAGTATAAATTCTAATATTTAGTTTCTAATATTTAGTCTTTATAGTAAAAGTGTTCTACTTTAATAGTATTATAGTATCTAGTAATATAGTACTAATCGTCATCTTTCTTTTCTTATTCTTAAGTATAAAATTCGTTTTTCATTAATTAATGAAAAACGAATTTCATTATAAATGAAAGTTGAAGTTCAGTATTATATTCATCTTAATAATTCACTTAAGAAGTCTTAATAAGAAAGAAGTATTAATAAAGAAATAAAATATATCTTATAAGAAAAATAATATCATAATATCAAATAGAAAACACATATTTCTAAAATGAGACTATAAATCATTTACTTGTTGAAAGCAAAGTACAAGCTTGAAAGTTTGAGGCCCAATTTACCCGAATTCAGAAAATCTGGTGGTTCAAGTGAAGGGAGGTTTCAAAAAAAAAATACTTATAACTTTAGTACACTATTTAAATTTAACTAAACTTTTTACTATTCGCCTATTTTTTTTTTCAAGTTTTCAATTCCGCGCCGCAGTGGAGAAAAATACGTGTTAATGCTAGAATTTTCATGATTCTGATGCTATCTTGACTGCATCTGATTACTTTGTTGGACAAATGGTCCATTCATATTCAATAATGAATATGTAGCGGGTATAGTTTAGTGGTAAAAGTGTGATTCGTTCTATTAACAACTTCAATAGTTAAGGGGTCTTTCCATTTTTTTCATATTTCATATTCCGATCAAAAACTTTATTTCTTAAAAAGATTTAATCCTTTAACCCTCAATAGGACATTTGAGGAAAGAATATACATTCTC